TATATATATATATATATATAATGGGATGCCAATTTATATCACGACTCGTTGGCTAATACGTTCTTGAGTCTTTCTTGCTTTTGGGGTTTGACAAGAATAACAGGATTCGCCGAGCGTAGGGGGGTAGGGGGGTTTGTCGCGCAAAAACCAAAGGGGGCATTATGTAAGGATAAGTTGAACAAGAGACACACATGTTATGCACTTGAGATAATAATATGTAATTCTTAAATTATGTCTTATAATAATTAACTTACATTGTCACATACAAGGAAGGTGCTCAAGCTTAATTCACTATTTGAGCTTGCACTCTGAAATGCAAATGAAAAGGAAAAAAAAGGAGAACGTTATGCATATAAGAGAATGCTCGGCATGGTGGGTAACGAGACATATGTACTACACCATTAATCAAATGCCAGTATAATTATCCGAGGGTGGAATATTACAGTTATATACCTGAAATAGGAACCAGATGCCAGTAATAGTTCATATTGTGCTACCCTCACAGTTAATGTCCCTGATTCTATCATGCATGATATGCCTTTGTACGACCGGTTGGTGGTCTCTTACTACATTAATATTCTTTAATAAAACCATAGCTGTTTACTTCAAGGAAAAATTTGAGGTCAAATTTTTAGGGAATAATAAATTACCCGGGTTAAAATAATATTATTTCTGAGTTTTAATAATATGGTTTATGTATACCTTGACATTTAGTACTTGCTTTATGGTCAAGATAGTGAATTGGTGATAATGCATATATGTATTAACACATCAATGTGAAATCATACATATATTTACTAATACCATAAGGGGATGGCTCGTCCCCAGAAAATAGTTTAGTTTAGAATTCTGGCTTTGGGAGCCAGGGGTGAGAGTTAAAATCTCTCTTTTTTGGGCGCTAGGGAGGAGTTTAACCTCCGATCTTCGGATTACAAGACCGATGCTTTTGGACTAAGCTACTAGGGCAAGTTAGTTGTAGTGCTTTATTTTCTAATCATCCTGTTAGTGGTATCAAAATGAGAAATAATGCGAAATATAATGTGGATGCGATTTGTCCAATGATGATGAACGGGTGTTCTACTGGTATGCCCCCAATTCATGTTAAAATGACTATGTCTGCTACTAAGCTTCAGAATAAGAATTGGGTAACTGGGCGGAATGTTAGTCCTCGTTGTTTTGAGGTGTGTAATAGTGGCACGAGTATTAATACTAGAATAGAGAATAGTAGTGCAAGGACACCTCCGAGTTTGTTTGGAATTGATCGTAGAATGGCGTAGGCAAATAAGAAGTATCATTCTGGTTTAATGTGTGGAGGGGTAACTAAAGGGTTGGCGGGGGTGAAGTTTTCTGGGTCTCCTAGTATGTTGGGGGAAAATAACGCTAGTAGTATTAAAGCTAGTAATATAATTACGAACCCCAGGAGATCTTTGTATGTGAAGTATGGGTGGAAGGAGATTTTGTCTGTGTCTGAGTTTAGTCCTATTGGGTTGTTTGACCCTGTTTCGTGGAGGAATAGGAGGTGGAGGATGGTTGCGGCGATGATAATAAATGGTAGTAGGAAGTGGAATGCGAAGAATCGTGTTAGTGTTGCGTTATCTACTGAGAATCCGCCTCAGATTCATTGGACTAGCATGTCTCCTATATATGGTACGGCGGATAGGAGGTTTGTGATTACTGTGGCCCCTCAAAAGGATATTTGTCCTCATGGTAGTACGTAGCCGACAAAGGCTGTTATTATAACTAGTAGTAGGAGGACTACGCCAATATTTCAGGTTTCTTTATAGAGATATGACCCGTAATATAGGCCTCGGGCAATGTGTATGTAAATGCAGATGAAGAAGAATGATGCTCCGTTAGCGTGGATATTTCGGATTAGTCAGCCGTAGTTGACATCTCGGCAAATGTGGGTTACTGATGAGAATGCAGTTGAAATATCTGAGGTATAATGTATAGCTAGGAATAGGCCAGTTAGAATTTGGGTAATTAGGCATAGTCCTAGTAGGGATCCAAAGTTTCATCACGTTGAAATGTTGGATGGCGCTGGTAGGTCAACTAATGCGTTGTTAGCAATTTTAATAAGGGGGTGTGTTTTTCGTAGGCTTGCCATTAATGGTTTTTGTAGTTGAATAACAACGATGGTTCTTCAAGTCATTGGTCTCGGTTAAAGTCTGAGCAAGAATTATGACCTATTTTATGTTTTTATTACTGATAGCTTTGGTTGTGGGTTTAGTTGCTGTTGCTTCTAATCCTACGCCTTATTTTGCTGCTTTTGGTTTGGTAGTTGCAGCTGGGGTTGGGTGTGGGATTTTGGTTGGCCATGGGGGTTCTTTTTTATCATTAGTTCTTTTTTTAATTTATTTAGGGGGGATGCTTGTGGTTTTTGCTTATTCGGCAGCCTTGGCTGCTGAGCCTTTTCCAGAGGCTTGGGGTAGTCGTTCTGTGTTAGGGTATGTTTTAGTTTATTTATTAGGGGTTGGTTTAGTGGCGGGGTTTTTTTGAGGGGGCTGATATGAGGGTTCGTGGGTGGTTGTGGATGGGTTGAAGGAGTTCTCTGTTTTACGTGGTGATATCAGTGGTGTGGCTGTGATGTATTCGTCTGGTGGGGGTATATTAGTTATTTGTGCTTGGGTGTTGCTTTTGACTTTGCTTGTTGTTTTGGAGCTTACTCGTGGTTTAGGTCGTGGGGCCCTTCGTGCGGTTTAAAGGAGAATTGGAATGGTGGCCAAGATTAGGGTTAGAAGGAATACGGTTAGATATGTCTTGATTATTCCCCGTGTGATGTCGTTTATAGTCTTTGCTATGGTTGTTTGTGTTAGTGCTAGGCCTTTTGGCCCGATGGTTTCGAGCCATGTTTTGTCGAGTTGGGTGGCGGCGGATTGTCCTAGGGTAAGTTTAAGTTTTGGAAGGAGCCGGTGAATAGTTATTGGGAAGAATCCTAATATATTTGAGAAGTGGTGTGTGGAGATTATTGGGGTGATTTTTACTTGTTTGCTTGTTATATTAGCTAGTTCTGTGGCTACAAGCAGGCCTGCAATTGTTACTACAAGAGCTGCTATTTTTAGGGTGGTTGGTATTGTTATGATTGGTGTTTTTATTGGCAGGAAGTTTTGTGTAATGAGGAGTCCTGCAATAATGCTTCCTCAGGCAAGTCGTTTGATGGAGTTAATCACTAGTGGATTATTTTCGTTAATTGGGGATAATGGTAGGAATCGGGGGGTTCCTATAATTACAAAGTATACTAGCCGGAAGCTATATACTGCGGTGAATGATGTGGCAATTAGTGTTAGGGTGAGGGCTCAGGCGTTTAGGTAAGAGGTGTTTAGGGCTTCAATAATTGCATCTTTTGAGAAGAACCCTGCTAGGAAGGGGGTCCCTGTTAGGGCAAGGCTGCCAATTGTAAAGTAAGTTGAGGTGGCAGGTATAATATTGAACAGGCCTCCTATTTTTCGGATGTCCTGCTCATCGTTTAGGTTGTGAATAATTGAGCCAGAGCACAGGAATAATATGGCTTTGAAGAAAGCGTGGGTGCAAATGTGTAGGAACGCTAGTTGCGGCTGGTTTAATCCAATTGTAACTATTATTAATCCAAGTTGGCTTGATGTTGAGAAAGCTACAATTTTTTTGATGTCATTTTGGGTTAAAGCACAAGTGGCTGTGAATAATGAGGTTAATGCTCCAAGACAGAGGCAGGTCGTTAGGGCGAGCTGGTTGTTTTCTATAAGTGGGTGAAGGCGGATTAGCAGGAAGATTCCTGCAACAACTATAGTGCTTGAGTGGAGTAGGGCAGATACTGGTGTAGGGCCCTCCATGGCGGACGGTAGTCACGGGTGGAGGCCAAATTGGGCTGATTTTCCTGTTGCCGCTAAGGCAAGTCCCAGTAGGGGGACTGTTATGTCGAAGTTTTTTGATAAAGCAAAGATTTGTTGAATTTCTCAGGAGTTTAGGTTTATTGCAAATCACGCTATGGTTATAATTAGTCCGATGTCTCCTACTCGATTATAAATAACAGCTTGGAGAGCTGCTGTGTTGGCGTCTGCTCGTCCATGTCATCATCCGATTAGCAGGAATGATATAATCCCTACTCCCTCTCAGCCGATAAACAATTGAAATATATTGTTAGCTGTAACTAAGATGATTATGGCTACTAGGAATGTGAGTAAGTATTTGAAGAATCGGTCAATATAGGGGTCGGAGTGTATATATCATAGTGCGAATTCTAGAATTGATCAGGTAACATATAGGGCAATTGGAACGAAAATTAAGGAGTAGTGGTCGAATTTAAAGCTAATGTTGATGTCAAATGTTTGAGTGTTTATTCACTGTCAATTTGTAATAATGCCCTCTGTTTTCAGGTTTAGGAAAATCATAAGTGGTAATAGGCTGACGAAGAATGCGGAGCTAATGGCAACTTTAGTTATTTTTGCTATGTTGAGTCCTTGTTGATTAGGGTTTAGTGTAGTGAGCAGTGGGTATATTAAAATGAAGAAGATTAGAAGGAGTGATGAGTGTATAATTAGTGTCATTTTAGCTTTCACTTGGATTTGCACCAAGAGTTTTTGGTTCCTAAGACCAACGGATGGGCTGTTATCCTTTGAAAGCGCAAGGAAGCCGCGGATTTTAACCACGGAGTGTAAGGATTAGCAGTGCTTACTATTTTCCGTTCTTCCTTGGTGAGTAAGGAGGTTTTAACTCCTATCTTTAGAATCACAATCTAATATTTTGGTTGAAACTATACTTACAGTAACATCATCCTCACATGAGTTCTGGTTTTGCCACTAGTAGGATGACGGGGGTTAGGTGTAGGGTTATTAGTAGGTGTTCTCGGGTGTGGAAGGGTTGGAGTCCTATGATATGATTGGGTGTTGGGCCCCGTTGTGATATAAGAAATATATATAGGGAATAACCAGCTGTAATTAATGTTCCTAGGCCAGTAAGTAAAATTGTTCACGGGGATCAGCTGAATAGCGTTGTAATAATTATGAGTTCTCCTATTAGGTTAGGTAGTGGGGGGAGTGCTAAGTTGGCTAGATTGGTGGTGAATCATCATACTGCGGTTAAGGGAAAAATCACTTGTAGTCCTCGGGCGAGTATTATCGTTCGGCTGTGGGTTCGTTCATAGGTTGTGTTGGCTAAGCAAAATAGTGCTGAGGACACTAGTCCGTGAGCAATTATTAAAATGATTGCTCCTGAGAATCCTCATGGGGTTTGAATTAGGATTCCTCCTGCTACTAACCCCATGTGGCTTACAGATGAGTAGGCAATTAGTGATTTTAGGTCTGTTTGTCGAAGGCAAATTGATCCGGTTATAATAATACCTCAGAGGGCTAGGATAATAAATGGGTAGGCTAGTTCTTTTGATAGAGGGTCTAGTATTACTATTATGCGTATTATTCCATATCCGCCAAGTTTTAGTAGAACTGCTGCTAGTACTATTGATCCTGCTACAGGGGCTTCTACATGTGCTTTTGGCAGTCACAGGTGAACCCCATATAATGGTATTTTAACTAAAAATGCGATTAGGCAGCCGGCTCATCAGATTATATGGCCTCAAGAGTTGAGTTGAAGAGGTTGTGAGTATTGGAGTACTAATATTGATAGCGTACCTGTAGATTGTTGAAGAAGAAGTAGGGCAACTAGGAGTGGGAGTGATCCTGCTAGAGTATAGAATAGGAAGTAGGTCCCTGCATTAAGTCGTTCGGTTTGATTTCCTCAGCGGGTGATAATAATAAGGGTTGGGATAAGTGTAGCTTCAAATATAATATAAAATATAATGATTTCTGTGGCACTGAATGCTATAATTAGAAAGGTTTGTAGTGAGGCAAGAAGTATAATATAAGAACGTTGTCGGTTAATTGGTTCGGGGTTAATATGGTTTTGGCTGGCTAGAATTATAAGTGGAAGTAATCAGCATGTTAGTACTAAAAGGGGGGTTGATAATGGGTCTGTGGCTAAATATATATTAGAGGAGGTTCATCCGGTTTCTGAGGTTCATTTTAGTCATATCAGGCTAATGGAGGCAATTAAGAGGCTGTGTGCGGTTGTGGTTGTTCACAGTCATTTAGGGGAGGTTAGTCAAATTGTTGGGAATAGTATGATTGTGGGGATTAGTACTTTTAGCATTGTAGGAGGTTAAGGTTTTGTAGTCGGTCAGTTCCATGAGTGCGGGTAGTAGCAACTAGTAGTGCTAGGCCGGTGCTTGCTTCGCAGGCAGAGAAAGCTAATAGTAATATAGGAGCTGTTGAGAATGCTGTTGATTCGAATTGCAGTGTTCATAGGGCTAATGCAATAAATAGAGATAATATTATTCCTTCTAGGCATAGGAGTGCGGAGAGTAGGTGGGTTCGGTGAAGTGCTAGTCCTATTAGGCCTAAAATAAATGCTGAACTAAAGCTGAAGTGTACGGGTGTCATAAGGGGGTCATGGAGTTAAACCACGGTTTTCTGAGTCGAAGTCAGAGGTCTTGTTTTGGACTAGCCCCCTATTCTGCTCATTCTAGGCCGCCTTGGGTTCATTCGTAGATCAGTCCCAGGGTTAGTAAAATTAGGACTGTTGTGGCTCAGAAGAGTGTTTCGGTGGGATTGTGGAGTTGGTCTCCTCAGGGTAGTGGGAGGAGGAGGGCAATTTCTAGGTCAAAGAGGAGGAATAGAATTGCTACTAGAAAGAAGCGCAGGGAAAATGGTAATCGGGCAGAGCCTAGGGGATCAAACCCGCATTCATATGGTGATAATTTTTCTGCGTCGGGGTTTATTTGTGGAAGTCAAAAGGATACAGCCGCTAAGATTAAGGATAGGGTTGTTGTAATAATTAAAATAGTTATAATTAAATTCATTATCTTTCCTTGGGGTTTAACCAAGACTGTGTGATTGGAAGTCACTTGTACTAATTTTAATACTAGAAAGATTATGAGCCTCATCAATAGATAGATACGTAAAGGAACAGTCATACTACGTCAACAAAGTGTCAGTATCAGGCAGCGGCTTCAAAGCCGAAGTGGTGTTCAGATGTAAAGTGGTATTGGATTTGGCGTAGGAGACACACTGCTAGGAAGGTTGATCCAATAATAACGTGTAGTCCATGGAAGCCTGTGGCTACAAAGAATGTTGAACCATAGACCCCATCTGCGATTGTAAATGGTGCTTCGTAATATTCTATGGCTTGTAGTGCAGTGAAATAAAGTCCTAATAGAATGGTTAGTGTTAGGGATTGAATAGCTTGTTTTCGTTCTCCTTCTATAATGCTGTGGTGGGCTCATGTTACTGTGACGCCTGATGCTAGTAGTACGGCTGTATTAAGGAGTGGGACTTCGAAGGGGTCTAGTGGGGTAATTCCTGTGGGGGGTCAGCAACCCCCTAATTCTGGGGTGGGTGCCAGGCTTGAGTGGTAGAAGGCTCAGAAGAACCCTAAGAAGAAGAATACCTCTGAGGTAATAAATAGGATTATTCCGTATCGTAGTCCTTTTTGTACTGGTGGTGTGTGGTGGCCTTGAAAGGTCCCCTCTCGAATAATGTCACGCCATCATTGGTATATGGTGAGAAGTAGGAGAATTAATCCTAAGGTTATTAGTGTTGTTGAGTGGAAGTGGAATCAGATTGCTAGGCCGGATGTTATTAGTAGGGCAGCGATAGCTCCGGTTAGTGGTCATGGGCTTGGGTCAACTATATGATAGGCATGTGCTTGGTGGGCCATTAAACGTTTTCTTGTAAGTATAGGCTTAAAAGAAGTACAAATACATAAGCTTGGATTATTGCTACTGCAATTTCTAGTAGTGTAAGCAGAAAGAGTACAGTAGCGGTTAGAATTGCTACTGTTGGTATTATTGGTAGAAGAACAAATACAGCTGTGGCGATAAGTTGAATTAGGAGATGGCCTGCGGTTAGATTGGCTGTAAGTCGAACTCCCAGGGCTAATGGTCGGATAAATAGGCTAATTGTTTCGATAATAATTAGTACGGGGATTAGTAGGATGGGTGTTCCTTCTGGCAATAAGTGTCCTAAAGCGACTGTTGGTTGGTTTCGTATTCCAATAATTACTGTGGCAAGTCATAGTGGTACGGCAAATCCTATATTAAAGGATAGTTGTGTTGTGGGTGTGAAGGTATAGGGTAGTAGGCCAAGCATATTAATTGTGACTAAGAAAATTATTAATGAGGTTAGCAATAATGCTCATTTATGTCCTCCTATGTTTAGTGGCAATATTAGTTGATTAGTGAATCGATTAATAGATCATCCTTGGATTGTGGTGAGTCGATTGTTAACTCATCGAGATGAGGGGGTTGGATAAAGTACTCAGGGGAGTGTGATTGCGATGGCAATTAGTGGGATTCCTAGATATATTGGGCTTGCAAATTGGTCGAAGAAGCTTACTATCATGGTCAGTATCAGGATCCAGTTTTGTGTTTTTTAGCACTTACTGAGGTTGGTTTATTTGGTGAAATGTGGTTTAAGATTTTAGTTGGGATAATGGTTAGGAAAAGTAATCATGCGTATACTAGAATTATGAATCAAGGGCCGGGGTTTAATTGTGGCATTTCACTAAGGGTGGTCGGGAATCACCAACTTTTGGCTTAAAAGGCCAATGCTTTAATCCAATGTTTAGCTTCTTAGCGAGGCGTCTTCTAGTATTAATGAGGATCAGTTTTCGAAGTGTTCTAGTGGTACTGCTTCAACCACAATTGGCATAAAGCTGTGATTAGCCCCGCAGATTTCAGAGCATTGTCCATAGAATAATCCTGGGCGTGAGGCAATGAAGGCGGTTTGATTTAGTCGTCCTGGGACTGCATCTATTTTTACGCCTAGGGATGGAACAGCTCAAGAATGTAGTACGTCTTCAGCGGATACTAGGATACGGATTGGGGATTCTATTGGGACAACTATTCGGTGGTCTGTTTCTAGGAGTCGGAATTGACCGGGGGCAAGGTCTTGGGTTGGTACTATGTAAGAGTCAAATCCCAGGTCTTCATAATCTGTATACTCATAGCTTCAGTATCATTGATGTCCTATTGCTTTAATTGTTAAGTGAGGGTCGTTGATCTCGTCCATAAGGTATAGAATGCGTAGAGAGGGTAGGGCAATAAGTACTAAAATGACGGCTGGTAAAATGGTTCATACGATTTCGATTTCTTGGGAGTCTAAAATATACTTGTTAGTAAGCTTGGTTGATACCATTGCAATAATAATATATAATACTAAGGTGCTAATTAGGAACACAATTATTAATGCGTGATCGTGGAAGTGAAGAAGTTCTTCTATAACGGGTGATGCTGCGTCTTGAAATCCTAGTTGCGTTGGGTGTGCCATTAAGCCTTGGGCTTAAGACATGTGGGGGTTTAACCTACAATTTCACCTTGACAAGGTGATGTAATTTACATTTTACTAATGTCTTTGGGAGGAAGTGACAGAGTGGTTATGTGGCTGGCTTGAAACCAGCATATGGGGGTTCAATTCCTCCCTTTCTCGTTAATTTGATTGAATTTGAACAAATGCTGGTTCTTCATACGTATGGTAGGGAGGAGGGCAGCCGTGGAGTCATTCTACATTTGTTATTGTTAGTTCTACAGATAGTACTTCTCGTTTAGCGGCGAAGGCTTCTCATAGAATAAATAGGAATATAATAACCGCCACTAAAGAAATTAGTGACCCAATGGATGATACTGTATTTCATAAGGCGTAGGCGTCTGGATAATCAGAATATCGTCGTGGTATACCTGCTAGGCCTAGGAAGTGTTGTGGGAAGAATGTTAGGTTAACTCCGATAAATATAACTGCAAAGTGGATTTTTGTTCATGTGCTGTGGAGGGTGTATCCGGTTAGTAGGGGGAATCAGTGTACGAAGGCTGCTATAATAGCAAATACAGCGCCTATTGATAATACATAGTGGAAATGTGCTACTACGTAATAAGTATCATGAAGGACAATGTCTAGTGATGAGTTGGATAGGACAATTCCTGTGAGTCCGCCTACTGTAAATAGGAAAATAAACCCCAGAGCTCATAGTATGGGTGTTTCTCATTTGATTGATCCTCCGTGAAGTGTGGCTAATCAGCTGAATACTTTCACACCTGTTGGGATAGCAATAATTATTGTTGCAGATGTAAAGTATGCACGAGTGTCTACGTCTATTCCGACGGTAAATATGTGGTGGGCTCATACAATAAACCCTAGAAGGCCGATGGCTATCATTGCTCACACCATGCCTATATAGCCAAATGGTTCTTTTTTACCTGAGTAGTAGGCTACAACATGAGAGATGATTCCAAATCCTGGAAGGATGAGAATGTAGACTTCTGGGTGACCAAAGAATCAGAACAGGTGTTGGTAAAGGATTGGGTCTCCTCCGCCTGCCGGATCAAAGAATGTGGTATTGAGGTTTCGATCTGTTAGTAGTATTGTAATCCCGGCAGCTAAAACAGGCAGTGATAAAAGGAGTAGGACGGCGGTTACAAGTACGGATCAGACGAATAGGGGTGTTTGATATTGGGAGATGGCTGGGGGTTTCATGTTAATGGTTGTGGTGATGAAGTTAATTGCCCCCAGGATTGATGAGATACCTGCTAGGTGAAGTGAAAAAATTGTTAGGTCTACTGATGCTCCTGCGTGGGCTAGATTTCCTGCAAGGGGCGGGTATACTGTTCATCCTGTTCCGGCCCCAGCTTCAACACCAGAAGAGGCTAATAGTAGCAGGAATGATGGGGGCAATAATCAGAAGCTTATGTTATTTATTCGTGGGAATGCTATGTCCGGAGCTCCGATTATTAGTGGTACAAGTCAGTTTCCAAACCCCCCGATAAGAATGGGTATTACTATAAAGAAGATTATTACGAAGGCGTGGGCAGTGACGATGACATTATAAATTTGGTCGTCACCTAGAAGCGATCCGGGTTGGCTAAGTTCAGCTCGAATAAGAAGGCTTAAGGCGGTTCCTACTATTCCGGCTCAGGCACCAAATACGAGATAAAGGGTGCCAATGTCTTTGTGGTTGGTAGAGAAGAATCAGCGTGTGATTGCCACAGGTAGGGTAGCCGAGCGTTTAGGCGGTGGGTTGTAGCCCCGAAGATAGAGGTTTAAATCCTCTTCCTATCAGCTCCGTGGTGAAGAACACATTGGATTGCAAATCCAAAGACGTAGATTAATACTCTGCCGGGGCTTTCCCCGCCTTACTGACTGGGCGGCGGGGAAAGTAGGTGGATGCTCGCTGGCTTGAGCGCTTAGCTGTTAACTAAGAGTTTGTAGGATCGAGGCCTTCCCATCTAGTAGGGCCTTAGCTTAATAAAAGTGCCTGGTTTGCAGTCAGGAGATGCGAGTTAGTTTCTTGTAGGTCTTATCAGGGATTAGAAGATTTTCACTTCTACTTAGGGCTTTGAAGGCTCTTGGTCTTGAATATTATCCTAAATCCCTAGGTGGTTAGTATTAGAATGGTTGGAGTTATTGGTAATAATCCCAGGGCGGTTGTGGTGAATAGGGCTAGGGATAAAGAGGTTTGGGTTATTTGAGTTCGTCAGGGGGTGGTTGAGTTAATTGTATGGGGGGAAATGGTTAGTGTCATTGCGTAACATAGTCGTAAGTAGAAGTATAGGCTGATTAAAGCGGCTAGGGCCATGGTTGTGGCAATGATGGGGAGGTCTTGTTTTGTTAGTTCTTGTAGGATTAGTCATTTTGGCATAAATCCTGTGAGTGGTGGTAGGCCACCTAATGAGAGTAAGATTAGGGCAGTTGTAGATGCTAGGATAGGGCTTTTTGATCAGGTTGTTGCTAGTGTATTGATTTTGGTTGTTAATAATATTTTTAGGGTTAGGAATGCTGCGGAGGTTATAATAATGTATGTTCCTAGTGCAATTAAGGTGAGTTGGGGGGCGTACTGGATTACAATGATTATTCACCCTATGTGTGCGATTGAAGAGTAGGCTAGAATTTTTCGTAGTTGGGTTTGATTTAGTCCTCCTCATCCTCCGACCAATGTGGATGTAATTCCTAGTAGTGTTAGTAGTGATGGGTCAATAGTTTGTGCTGTTTGGATAATAAGTGCTAATGGGGCGAGTTTTTGTCAGGTAGATAGGATGAGTCCTGTTAATAGGTCTAATCCTTGTAGTACTTCTGGTATTCAGAAATGTATTGGTGCGAGTCCAATTTTGAGTGCTAGGGCTGCTATAAATATTGTGCTGGCGACGGGGTTTGATAAGTCGTTGATGTTTCATTCTCCGGTTATTCAGGCATTTGTTGTGCTTGCAAATAGGATTATTGCTGCTGCGGTGGCTTGGGTTAGGAAGTATTTTGTAGTTGCTTCTACTGCACGGGGGTGGTGGTGTTGTGCTATTAAAGGGGTGATTGCTAGTGTATTAATTTCTAGGCCTATTCAAGCTAGGAGTCAGTGAGAGCTAGCAAAGGTTAGGGTGGTTCCTAGTCCTAGACTAGATAGCAGGATTGCAAGTACGTATGGGTTCATTGGCGGAGGAGGGATTTTAACCGTCATGTTCGGGGTATGGGCCCGAAAGCTTAATTGGCTGACTCCGCCCTAGAAAGTGGTGTAAAGGAAGCACCTGGAGTTTTGATCTCTTGAGTATGGGTTCAATTCCCTTCTTTCTAGGAACTGAGGGGATTTTAACCCCTGTAATTCACTCTATCAAAGTGGTCCTTGGGTGTTCGGGCACAGTTCCTTGGTTATAGTTGTGGGGGAAGTCCTGCTAGTGCAATCGGTAGGGCGGTATGTCATAATACGAAGGCGAGTGTAAGGGGAAGGAAGTTTTTTCATACTAGGTGTATTAGTTGGTCATATCGGAATCGTGGGTATGAGGCTCGGATTCATAGGAATATAATGGACAGTAATGCAGCTTTAATTATAAGGTTAATTGTTGTGAGTTCTGGAATGCTTGGAATGTGTGAGGCCCCTAAAAATAGGACAGTTGATAGGGTGTTTATTAGAAGGATGTTGGCGTATTCGGCCAGGAAGAATAGTGCGAAGGGGCCTCCTGCGTATTCTACATTAAAACCGGATACTAGTTCTGATTCTCCTTCTGTTAGGTCAAATGGTGCTCGGTTTGTTTCGGCTAGTGTTGAGATATATCATATTGCGGCTAAAGGTCAGGCGGGGATAAGTAATCAAATACTTTCTTGGGTGATGTTAAATGTTTGTAGGGTGTACCCTCCTGAGAAAATAATTACAGATAGGAGAATTAGTCCGAGACTGACCTCATATGAAATTGTTTGAGCTACGGCCCGTAAAGCCCCGATTAGTGCGTATTTTGAATTTGAGGCTCAACCTGATCCTAGAATTGAGTATACTGCAAGGCTTGATAGGGCTAAGATAAATAGAATTCCTAGGTTTAGGTCAGTTACTGGGTGGGGTATGGGTATAGGTGCTCACAGGGTTATGGCTAGGGTTAGTGCAAGTATTGGGGTGGCTAAAAATAGGAATGGGGATGATGTAGATGGGCGGACGGGTTCTTTAATGAAGAGTTTTAGTCCGTCGGCAATAGGTTGTAGTAGTCCGTAAGGGCCCACTACGTTTGGCCCTTTTCGTAGTTGTATATATCCTAATACTTTTCGTTCAATGAGTGTTAGGAAGGCTACCGCCAGGAGTACTGGTACAATGTAGGCTAAGGGATTGATTAGGTGGGTGATTAGGGTGTTTAACATGAACTGGGAAGAGGATTTGAACCTCTGGTTAAAAGGGCTTAGGCCTTTCGCAATTTACCATGCTCTGCCACCCCAGTATGTCCTTGTTTTGGCCAGCTGGGGTTTTGGCCCCCCTTTATTTTATTTATTTGTTTTCATAAATTGGGGTGGGGCGTGCTTTAAGTATGGGCCCCTCTTTTCCGATCCTTTCGTACTGGGAAAAGTGGCGTTACAGATAGAAACTGACCTGGATTGCTCCGGTCTGAACTCAGATCACGTAGGACTTTAATCGTTGAACAAACGAACCCTTAATAGCGGCTGCACCATTAGGATGTCCTGATCCAACATCGAGGTCGTAAACCCCCTCGTCGATATGGACTCTGGGAGAGGATTGCGCTGTTATCCCTAGGGTAACTTGGTTCATTGATCGGTCTAGTGGCCGGATCATGTTTGGTCAGATGTTCTGTGGCTTAGAGATGTCTCTCTTGGTTTTAGGAGGTTTTCCCAGTCCATTTGGAGGCTTTTCTTTCCTCCGTGGTCGCCCCAACCGAAGGTAAAATTTCATATTCATAAAGTTTTTGCTTTTTACTGAGTTGCTTTACGTGATTGAGTTTTGTACCTTAAGCTCCAAAGGGTCTTCTCGTCTTGTATTATTATACCCGCTTCTGCACGGGTAGATCAATTTCACTGACTTGAAAGGGGAGACAGTTAAGCCCTCGTTTAGCCATTCATACAGGTCTTTATTTAAAAGACAAGTGATTGCGCTACCTTTGCACGGTTAAGATACCGCGGCCGTTGAACTTGTGGTCACTGGGCAGGCTGGACCTCCTATACTTGGTTGTGTTGCAGGAGGCGATGTTTTTGGTAAACAGGCGAGGCTTGTGTTTGCCGAGTTCCTTCCTTTTCTTTTAGTCTTTCCTTTAATGGCACTCCAGTGTGGGGGTAACGATAGTTTAGTTGTGGGTTTTTCTTGGTTTTTTTGTAACTCACATTGCTCTCTTGGGTTGAGTTCGTTAGTTGCCAGTGGTTAGTCCGGTTTGGCTTACACTTGTGCTTGGAGAAGGGCGGGTCTTCTTGTTACTCATTTTAGCATAATCTCTTCCATGTGGGCATGGGTTGGCCTAATAATATTTAGGGGAATAAGATTTTTTATCAGGATAATAAACTTTTATCTGTCTGAGCTTTAACGCTTTCTGTTTAGGTGGCTGCTTTTAGGCCCACTAGAACAGTATGTTTTATATATTATGATCTTTATCCTCCTGGAAAGGTTGTGTCCTTTGTTAAAGGGGCTGTACCCCCTTTAACTAACTCTCGTGTGTTTCTCTTGGGGTCTTGTTTGTGCTTATCTGATTTGGGGAATACGAGGCTGAACTTCTATTCATTTCTTGGGCAACCAGCTATCACCAGGTTCGGTAGGTCTGTCACTTCTACCCGGAGCTCTTCCCACTCTTTTGCCACAGAGACGGGTTGGCCCTTAATAGGCTGTCTCGGGGTAGCTCACCTGGTTTCGGGGTTTCAAACTAAAGGTCTCTTTGCTTGGGTGTACTGGCTAAATCATGATGCGAAAGGTACGAGTTTTAATCTTTGCTTTTTAGTGCTTATATGGGTTGTTTCATTTCTCTTTCAGCTTTCCCTTGCGGTACTATTTCTATTGCTTTGTAGAACCTTTTCTGTCTCCCATACTCAGGTAAAAGAATGGTTTAGTTTTTGGTGTTATGGCTTATTTTATTTTATTTATATTGTTTGGTTATTAAGTAGTTAAGCTAGCTGTTTGGCTCAGGGCGATCCAGTTTGCATGGATGTCTTCTCGGTGTAAGTGAGATGCTTAACTAACTCAGCCACGCCTTGGATTTGGTCCAAGTGCACCTTCCGGTACACTTACCGTGTTACGACTTGTCTCCCCTTATTGGTGCTATTGTGTTAGGTATTTTTGGTGCGTTTTGACTGGGGAGAGTGACGGGCGGTGTGTACGCGTCTCAGAGCCGGGTTCAAAGGGACACTCTGTTTCCTTTTTACTACTAAATCCTCCTTCAAGCACTAGTTTCATGGTGCATATTCGTGATATTCTATGTTAGAAAATGTAGCCCATTTCTTCCCACTTCATGCGCTACACCTCGACCTGACGTATTGGGGTGTGCCCATTTTGCTTACTTTTATTACCTTCATAGGGTAAGCTGACGACGGCGGTATATAGGCTGGGGTGACTAGAAGTGGTGAGGTTAGACGGGGGTTATCGGTTCTAGAACAGGCTCCTCTAGGGGGGTCTGAGACACCGTCAGGTCCTTCGGGTTTTAAGCTGATGCTCGTAGTACCCTGGCGGGCATCTAATTGTAGTTGGATGCCTAGGTTTACGGCTGGGCATAGTGGGGTATCTAATCCCAGTTTGTTTCCCAGCTTTCGTGGGGTCAGGTGAATTTATTAAAGCTACTTTCGTGTTAGGGCTTCGGACACCTAGAAGCGTATGACGGCCAAGGGGTCATTTGGCTTTATTTTTGTCTATCCTTAACCACCCTTTACGCCGTTGTAGTATCAACTAGGGCCCCTCGTCTAACCGCGGTGGCTGGCACGAGTTTTACCGGCCCTCTTAACACTAACTGAGTCAAGTTTTCACTTATGGCTTAATGTTTATCACTGCTGAATTCCCTTGGGGGTGTGGCTTGGCTAGGCGTCTTGGGCTGATGTTTGTGCCTGATGCCCGCTCCTCGTCCCCGGGGTGGGGGATTGAGGGCATATTCACGGGGCTGCGGAGACTTGCATGTGTAAGTTGAGTTAGAGCTGATAATAAGGTCGGGACCATGCCTTTGTGCATGCGGAGTTTTTTAGGACCCATCTTAGCATCTTCAGTGCTATGCTTTGTATTAAGCTACGCTAGCTGCTTAATAATATTAGAATATTTAGTGCCGGGTTATTTTTGTAAGATTTTTAGTAGGGGTTGTTAGGCTGGCGGCGAGTTGTTGCAATAAAAATTGGTGCATATATATATATATATATATAATATATATATATATATATATAATGGGATGCCAATTTATATCACGACTCGTTGGCTAATACGTTCTTGAGTCTTTCTTGCTTTTGGGGTTTGACAAGAATAACAGGATTCGCCGAGCGTAGGGGGGTAGGGGGGTTTGTCGCGCAAAAACCAAAGGGGGCATTATGTAAGGATAAGTTGAACAAGAGACACACATGTTATGCACTTGAGATAATAATATGTAATTCTTAAATTATGTCTTATAATAATTAACTTACATTGTCACATACAAGGAAGGTGCTCAAGCTTAATTCACTATTTGAGCTTGCACTCTGAAATGCAAATGAAAAGGAAAAAAAAGGAGAACGTTATGCATATAAGAGAATGCTCGGCATGGTGGGTAACGAGACATATGTACTACACCATTAATCAAATGCCAGTATAATTATCCGAGGGTGGAATATTACAGTTATATACCTGAAATAGGAACCAGATGCCAGTAATAGTTCATATTGTGCTACCCTCACAGTTAATGTCCCTGATTCTATCATGCATGATATGCCTTTGTACGACCGGTTGGTGGTCTCTTACTACATTAATATTCTTTAATAAAACCATAGCTGTTTACTTCAAGGAAAAATTTGAGGTCAAATTTTTAGGGAATAATAAATTACCCGGGTTAAAATAATATTATTTCTGAGTTTTAATAATATGGTTTATGTATACCTTGACATTTAGTACTTGCTTTATGGTCAAGATAGTGAATTGGTGATAATGCATATATGTATTAACACATCAATGTGAAATCATACATATATTTACTAATACCATAAGGGGATGGCTCGTCC